TACGCAAAAAACGGTCGATAATATCAGAATCTGATGAATCAGCCCGGGTCGGTTTACTAATGGGATGCCCTAATGTGTTAGAAAAATTCGCTTTAGACAATGATCCAATCAGAGGAATAATTGGAACTATTGTCTCGAACTTCTTCATAGCATTATTTATTAGAAATGAATTTTCTAGCATTTGACTTCGTACCACTGAAGAATTTAGTCGTACGCTTGAACGATAACCCAAAAAGTCAAGAGAATACTTGCATAATTGGTTTATATCGATCCTTCCTGGTTGAAACCACGCATAAAAATGATATTGCCATAAAGTAACAAGGTAATATTTCCATTTATTCATCAGAAGAGGCGTATCTTTTGAAGCCAGAATTGATTTTCCTTGATATCTAACATAATGCATGAAAGGATCTTTGAAGAACCATAGGATGCACTGAAAATCATTATCAAAGAAGACTTTGGCAAAATGTTCTATTTTTACATAGAAATAGATTCGCTCAAAAAAGGTTCCAGAAGATGTTGACCGTAAATGAGAAGATTGATTACGGAGAAAAAGAAAGATGGATTCGTATTCACATATATGAGAATTATATAGGAACAAGAATAATCTTGGATTACCTTTTGAAAAAAGGGTAATATGTTTCTTTGGAGTAATAAGACTATTCCAATACTCGTGGAGAAAGAAACGTAATAAATGCAAAGAAGAGGCATCTTTCACCCAGTAGCGAAGGGTTTGAACCAAGATTTCTAGATGGATGTGATAGGGTATTAGCACATCCGACACATAATCTAAATGTGAAAATTTGTCCTCTAAAAAAGGAAATATGGAATGAATTGATCGTAAATTATGCGATTTTGCTATTTCTTTCCTTTCTAAGGAAGATACTAATCGTAGGGAAAATGGAATTTCCACAATGACTGCAAATCCCTCTGAGATAATTTGAGAATACAAATTCTTGTTGTGCCCAAAAAATGGATTTTGGATAGAATCATTAGCTGAAAAAATCAAAGGATTCTGTTGATACATTCGAGTAATTAAACGTTTCACAACTATTGAACTAGATTTCTTGTCATAACCTGCATTTTTGAACCTATTTAAACCATGATCATGAGCAAGTGCATAAATATACTCTCGAAAAAGAAGTGGGTATAGGAAGTCATGTTGTCGAGATCTATCTAGTTCGAAATATCCTTGAAATTCCTCCATTGGAAATTTGATTTGACCCCAAAAAGAAAAAAAAAGGTAGGGGATTTATTGGTTATCAAATGATACATCGTGCGATACAGCCAAAACAAGGTATTCTAGTAAGAAAAGAATAAATACCTCGTAGACAGGTAGACTCATTAACGGACTCTCTATCCTCTCTTTTTCAATCGAATTAGTTTCTATTCGTTATAGGATAAGAAGATGGATTAGAAATCCTTTATTTTTAATTTCAACCCAATCGCTCTTTTGATTTTGGAAAAAAAAATATCTTTATCAATATGCCGCTTCTTCTACACATTTATGTACAACCTAGAATAGGAAATAGCTAATAGTTAGGACTCATTAAAAAATGGATAATCATCCATTCATGGAAAAGCCCTTCCCGTACCAGGTACTAATATCTTTTTAACGTGTAATTAGATCGGGTAATCAGTCAAATTAAGAAATTATGAACAGAAGTTCGTTGCTTTTTCTTTCTTTATAATTAATTGAGGTCATAGGACTCTATCCATTTATTCATTCGACCCAACTCTGGATTAATTTCATTTTTTTTCTCACTAAGAATTCAAACAAGGTTTTGAACCGATCCAGTAAGAATGAAATATTTTCAGAATTCTCTATTGATACGACATGCTGTTTTTTCCAGTCATTCCTTTCAGGATCAGTCGTGGTCTTACAAACTCTACCGAAGTTATGAACGAATCCGTTACTTCATATAAATGTGTAAAATATGCTAGCCGCACTTAAAAGCCGAGTACTCTACCGTTGAGTTAGCAACCCGAAAAAAAATTAGGATATGTAGATACAATTGGAAAAAATAAAGAAATTCAATTGCACGACGCAATCAAAACATCGAACTATCAATAAAATTCAAATTGATTCTAAAATTATGAATCTAAAAAATAAAAATAAAGAGATCCAATAAGAATAATCAAATTTTCAGATAAAAAAAAAAAGCAATTTGGATAGATTGACTCTTCTCGTTTATGTTATCCATTTTTTTTTAACCAAAAAAGACTTCTTCTTTGTATCACAAAAAATCGAATGAACCCATATATATAGATATTTTTTTTTATTGTGAATGAAGTAAAATAAAAAAACGAAATCTAAGAAAGAAAAATATAAGAAAGATAAATAGATCCCTTTCTACACGATCGAATTATATTTGTTCAATACACTGTTGTCAATATGAATAGTTCGAAAAGAATACAATAAAAAAAAAAGTATAAATAGAGCAAAAGAAGAGGAAGGGAGTGGGGAAAGTATAGTAGAAAAAAAAACTTACACTTATACAAAGCTATATACGAATCACCCACACCCTCTTCTTTTGTATTTCATTAATTGACTTTCCTTTAATTAAGACAAAATTCCGTAAAAACAAACCCCCGCCTTCTTTAAAATATCATAAACAGTTCCTGTAGGTTGAGCGCCTTTTTCAAGAAAATATAGAATAGCAGGAATATTTAAATACGTTTGATTATTTATCGGATCATAAAAACCCACTTTCCGAAGATCTCTTCCTTCTCTTCGGGATCGAACATCAATTGCAACGATTCGATAAACGGCTCATTGGGATAGACGTAGATAAACTAGAACCCCCCCTAGAAACGTATACGAAGTTTTCTCCTCGTACGGCTCGAGAAATTAGAATATAGATATGTCTATGTATACAATTCTAATGTCAAATAGATCTATAAAAGCATTAAATCAAATAAATTAGACTATGATTATTTAATACTTTTTTTTCTTTATCAAAAAAAAAAAGAATTTGTATTCTCAAAACTCAAGTTGAGTAATTCTGAAATAGCTCAAAAGAAAACCCTTAGGCATTTGATTTTTTGAGTGGTCTCTAACCCCTTTTTCTTTGTCTCATTTAGAATCTATTCGGACTCCTTATTCTTGATCTAGTTGTCGAGACAATTAAAAAAAAGATATTTCCTTGTTCCAAAATATTTTCTCTTTGCCTTGAATCATTGGGTTTAGACATTACTTCGGTGATTTTTAATCGTTTCAAAATGGCAGCAACATGCCCCTTTTTCTGATTTATTTCTATCAAAGAATCATAAACGGTTGATTCCCGCACGATACACTTTGGATCAAAAGAGTTTCACTAATTCCAACAAATTTTCCTTTTTTGGATTTGAAACTTGCTCGAATTGGATCCTTTCGATTTAGAAATCGAAAATAGACTACACTTACGAAGTTGTTCCAACTTATTAATTGGCACTAACCCTAGATCCTTGCCCTGAGAAATGAATCAATACTTTCTACTCGAGCTACATCACATACTGTTTACACTACAACCCAAGAAAAAATGAGGTTTCTAGTGGAACAGAACAAAGGATGTCGAGCTAAGAGCACCTTCATTCCTATAGAATCAAAAGGGTGGGTGTAAGAATCCACAACTGATCATGTCCTTCAAGTCGCACGTTGCTTTCTACCACATCGTTTCAAACGAAGTTTTACCATAACATTCCTCTAATTTGGAACTGATATGTAATTGATTCAATTAGGGAATCATGAATAGTCATTTGTTCGGTCGTTACATTGCTTTCTAAAGAAGTCTTAGAAAGAATTCAATTTCACCCTCGATTTTCTTTTTATTGGATGAATGCAATATTTGAATTTTATTTATTAATTATTAATTTCTAAATATTAGAAAGAAAAAAGCTCTTTGTATTGAATCTACATTGCATCTTCAAGTAACTTGAGAGGATATATTCAACAATCTTAGACTTCTTCGAATATTAAATACTCATAAGAAATCATTAAATTCAAATAGTTATTGAATTGAAAAAAAACCTACCCGGATATCACTATTTGATGAATAAAGTTTTACTAAAGATTACATTTATCATCATAAATAATCTATCTTTGAATTAAACCTAAATCTCAGTGATTAAAAAAATATAGATAGATAGAAAAAGAAATTTATTTCTTTTTTTCGTGGAGTGGATAAAAAAAGTTGATGTAAAGGAAGATTTAGGCTCTTTTTCTTTCATTTCATACTGAAAAAGAAAATCATAAAAAAAAAAATAATTCCCTCTATCAGATAGACTGAACAATTGTCAGTGGAATGAATTATGAATATTCAATATAGAATATTTCAAATGAACGGATCAAAAATCTTTTTCAAAAAACCAAAAAACGTTATCACTGAAATAGAACGACAATAATACATTAAGCATTTCCTCATTTTACGCGTAGTTTCTTTGACTGGTGGGGGTTCGTTCAATAATTTTTATTTAAAGTAAGGAGAATAGAATATAGAATGATAGAATGTATGAATTACCCCCTGTCTATATTATTCCATATATTTACAATTATTTATGAGAACCAAATCAAATACGAAATGAAATACCTAAAAATGAGGTTCAAAGAAAATAGATATGTTATATGTATGTAATTGATTATTTCTTAATCCAATTTGTACAAGCACAGCTAGTGAAATTGATATCTTACATTGTTAATTAATTCTTATTATATGGCACGTAAGACTTTTCGAAGTAACTAACTTAAACTTCAATATGAATATTCAATATTCAAAGTATAAGGGGATGGACATACGATGAAAAGCGCATTCAACCTCTTTCTTTTGCAATCCCCTTTTTTCTTTATTTCCAATTCTTCGAATCTATGTTCCTAGATCACAACTCGATTCAGTTCCATCTATATCTATCTTATTTGAATTTAATTTGTAAAAAAATAGGATTTAAAGAAGAATAGAATCATTAAAAATCAGAAACAAGAATCACATAATATCCAATATTTGACTCTTAAAGAGTAAAGAAGACAGTTCAAAAAGACAACCTTTCTTTATTCTGATAATAGATATTTCTATCTATATAGAGAATAGGTATTCCCTGGGACGGAAGGATTCGAACCTCCGAATAGCGGGACCAAAACCCATTGCCTTACCACTTGGCCACGCCCCATTTCGATTTCTATTCAATACTAATAAACACTAGTATTGTTTTTTGTTATTCGTCAATTCCAATCCAAAAAAAATATCTATGGACTCTATTGTTCCTAGGGTTTTGACACGTGTAGAGATACAATGAAACTGAATTTATTGATCATTACATATAATTCAATTAAGATATTGTATAAAAGTATGATTTCTTCTATTCTTTTTTAATGTAAGAATTGAAGGATTTTTGATTGGTTGAGTTCAAAGAAGGATTTTTTGGTATACCTTACTCTTTTTTTTTTTCATTTTTAAGGGATATCAATTATCAATAACAATAACTCAATCAAAATACAATTTCCAAGAAAAAAAAAATGTTTGTTATGCTTAATATCTTTAGTTTGATCTGTATCTGTCTTCATTCCACCCTTTATTCGAGTAGTTTTTTCTTAGCCAAATTGCCGGAGGCCTACGCTTTTTTGAATCCAATCGTAGATTTTATGCCAGTAATACCCCTTCTCTTTTTTCTCTTAGCCTTTGTTTGGCAAGCTGCTGTAAGTTTTCGATGAGATCTTTAATACTGTCCTAGACATGATTTATTCGAAAAAAAAAATCGAACAATGGATAAGATCGGATAAGTCTCACAGCATGAACCCTCGATTCAAACAATTCTTAGATAGCTGCAAGAAATCTGACTCACTCTCTTTCCTTTCCTCATTCTGATTCTTTTTCATTTATTGAAAAACCCTTTTAGAGTCATCCCAAAATAGGAAAGATATTTTTTTTTAATAAAAGACTCGACTCTTATTCCAAATGAATTTCTGAAAATTCTTTTTGATTTTTGATTTCGAGAAACCATTTTGTTTATTGGTGTCAAAATAGGATATGGGGTAGAAAAATGGAGAATCTATTCTCTTTTTTTTTCAAAAAAAAAAAAGATCTTGGAGATTGTGTAATGCTTACTCTCAAACTCTTTGTTTACACAGTAGTGATATTTTTTGTTTCTCTCTTCATCTTTGGATTCCTATCTAATGATCCAGGACGTAATCCTGGACGTGAAGAATAAAAAGGCCTTTCTTTTTACTTGCTTAATTTTTCAATGTTCTTACTTCGGATTTTATCTATTGTACATCCTTATTTATTATATTAAATAAAAAAAAACAAAAACAAGGGAAAGGTTTTGAAAAAAAAGAAAGAAAATACCAAGTCATCAACGGAAACGGAAAGAGAGGGATTCGAACCCTCGGTACGAAAAACTCGTACAACGGATTAGCAATCCGACGCTTTCGTCCACTCAGCCATCTCTCCCAATTGAAAAAGGATAATTACTATCTTACATTACACAAAAAATAAGGCTTGAAAAAAATCCTTTCTTTATCTCTCTTTATTCTTTTTTTGACTATATTGATATATACAACTTTAATATATACTACTTTTATAAGCAGTCCCATTTAGATAAAGAAAAGGTTCTAAAGAGATATTTCGAATAAAAAAAAATAAAAAAGCAAGAATACCTCTTCTTCCGAAAGAGCTTTTTTTCTTTTCACGGCCTGGCCTGGTCAGTACCTAGCCGGGCCATTTTTTGTTCCATTCCAAATCATAGATAAAATGATTTGTTTGAAAACAAAAGTGCTTATTATTGATTATTGAAACAACAATCAGAAGAAGGAATCTTTCCATTCCTATGATATGGAATTTCATTCTATAGAATCAAAGTGTCATTTTTTATTGTATTATTATTATTCTTTCTTTTCTTTCCTTCTTTTTTTCCTTTACTGGAAAAAAAAGAAAAAAAAAATAAGGAACTGTGGATTGTTGTGCAATGCATTCTTATGTCATAACATAAATAGTTTTATCGAGCCCTACCTGTTCTGTCAAAAATCCTCCAGCAAAAGAAAGAACTTGTTCTTTCTTTCTTTTAATTTTGAATTAGGAGTGTTCTTTTACTAATCTGATTAGGTCTACTAACATGACAAAACCAAAACAAACACACCAATGCTATAATTTTCATCATTATTTTGTTTTGGATCCTATCTTGATTACGTCCGATTACCTTTTTTTGTTCGACAAAAGTTTCATTTATATACAATAATCGCATTGTAGCGGGTATAGTTTAGTGGTAAAAGTGGGATTCGTTTTATTAATCCCTTTTATAGTTAAGGGATCTCTCGGTTTGATTTGATTCATATTCCGAAAAAAAACTTTTTTTCTTAAAAGGATTTAATCCTTTACCTCTCAACGAAGGATTCGAGGAAGAATATACATTCTCGTGATTTGTATCCAAGGGTCAATTAAAAATTGACAAATTGGATTATTTAATTGCGAAACATAATTTTTTTTTAATTGGATCAATACTTCCAATTTAATGAGTATTAGTACAATTTAA